GGTTTGTTGAAAAGAAAGAATCCTTTTTTTTCATTTCAATTTTCGAAAGCCAATTTTCCATCGAATTGTTATTGGATACCGAGGACTTAGAGACTCTCCTGAGTCTCTATAGAAAGTATCTTCAGCCCTTTCCACAACCACTAATTCGATTTTCCGTGGGGCTATCCAATCTAATTCAGGACCCGGTAATTAAACACTACATTAGTAGTGGAAGGGAATCAATAAATCTTTATATGAGAGCCCTTCCACCACTCATCTGTCCTTGAATCCTAGAGGCAAGGATTTAGAGCACTTTAGCTTTCGAGAGCCAAACTTCCAGATGTTTCGAACCAAGCAAGCAAGTCTCAAGAGTCCTTTTACTTTGTTTGCTTCTGCTGGGGAAAAATTCAGCGAGTTATATCAGCAAAACGAAATAAGAGATTTCGAGTTTTTTCTTGATCAGGCGACACCCGGATTTGAACTGGGGAAAAAGGATTTGCAGTCCCCCGCCTTACCGCTCGGCCATGCCGCCAAAATGTATGATACCCTACAAAATAGATGAAAAAAGTCTCCCTTTGTTTGCGTCGAGTGGTGGATTCCGAAACTTCTTTTTTTATTGGACTTGCATCTTGAATCCCGTTTTATTCAATTTAACCCCTGCCCGAAAAGAAAAAAATCCTTCGTTTTTTGGATTGGATCCATCCCTTCGGTTGTATGTATAGTATCTCAAAAACGAAATATCTAAAGATTTTCCCTCTCTTTTTTATATTGATATTGAAAAATTGAAAAACCAAATGTGGTTTTTCAGTCCCAAAAGCCAAAATTTAGGACAAATTGGAACCATTAACTATTAAATGGGACTGTAAATTCATGAACGATTCTTGGATTTGAATCCAAAATTGTCTTTTCTTAATCCTAATTCTAATTATATAAGAAAATCCAAATTGATACATAACTAATCAGTATTGATTCTTTTCCATAAAAAAAAATCCTTTCCAATTTCCATTATAACAGCAAATAGAAGTATATGTAAACCCCAGAACATAAATTGTTATACAAATATCTAATTGGATATCATATCTATATATGATGACTATAGAGAATTATTAGGAAATTGTAGTGCTTCAATTTTTCATTCAATAGATGGAATAGAAAATGGAAATTTTGATATAGCATAGCACGCGCTGTCCCGAATAGAACTTAAATAAAGGAGGAAACATAGATAGCTATCTACACATGGTTAATAAATACAAACTTTATTACTATGTTACGCCCTTCAATCGTATTCTACTAAAAAAATAAAAAAAGGTAAAATAAAAGTATCTCTCTTTTATGCGAATCATTTGTTGAACAATAGAATCCATGAAAAAGTTAAGTGCTAAAAAAATATCAACTCTATATTTTTGATGATTATAATGTCTTTATATCATCGAACAGATGAAATCCGAATCCATTTCTTTTTCTGGTACCCAATCGGATTAGAGTATGTAATATCATAATAATGGTAGAAATGGAATCACTTTTTTTTTGATATTCTATCCAAAACTCCATAAGCCTAAGTGGCATTTATTAATTCCTTTCGATTTTCTATCTGTTCCAAATTCCAATTTGAATATAAAATTGTCTTTATTCCTCCGTTCATATGCATTTCATACATTCCATATACGGGGTGAGTAAAATTTCATGTGATTCAGTAAACAAAATAGAAATTCCATCATTGCTAAATCAATCCATATGATTTGATGAAGAATGGGTCAATAATGGAATTTTTTGAGAAAAGGGAAATTCAAAATGCTCGGGGATGGAAATGAGGGAATGTCTACAATACCTGGGTTTAATCAGATACAATTTGAAGGATTTTGTAGATTCATTGATCAGGGCTTAACAGAAGAACTTTATAAGTTTCCAAAAATTGAAGATACAGATCAAGAAATTGAATTTCAATTATTTGTGGAAACATATCAATTGGTAGAACCTTTGATAAAAGAAAGAGATGCTGTATATGAATCACTCACATATTCTTCTGAATTATATGTATCCGCGGGATTAATTTGGAAAACCAGTAGGGATATGCAAGAACAAACTCTTTTTATTGGAAACATTCCTTTAATGAATTCCCTGGGAACTTCTATAGTAAATGGAATATACAGAATTGTGATCAATCAAATATTGCAAAGTCCCGGTATCTATTACCGGTCAGAATTGGACCATAACGGAATTTCGGTCTATACCGGGACCATAATATCAGATTGGGGAGGAAGATTAGAATTAGAGATTGATCGAAAAGCAAGGATATGGGCTCGTGTGAGTAGGAAACAGAAAATATCTATTCTAGTTCTATCATCAGCTATGGGTTCGAATCTAAGAGAAATTCTAGAGAATGTTTGCTATCCTGAGATTTTCTTGTCTTTCCTGAATGATAAAGAGAAAAAAAAAATTGGGTCAAAAGAAAATGCCATTTTGGAGTTTTATCAACAATTTGCTTGTGTAGGCGGAGATCCGGTATTTTCTGAATCCTTAT